ACTTGAGTTGGGCTAAAACGTATATTGCGGGTGAAATTTGGTTGGGTTTTGTTGCTTTGGGCTTTTATTTATATGGTGTATGGTTAGTTGTTTGATAACTTGTTCCATTTTGCTTTTGTTGTGTTTAATGAGTTAAGTTTTATTCTTGCTTTTTCATTCAGTTTTTATTTGTTCTATATGTAAGTTTTTGCGTGAGGTGTATGTCGGTTCTAGATGGGCTGTCAATGTTTGGGGGCTTAGGGCTTAGGTAATTCTCATTAGTTGTTTTTGGTTGTATCAAGTGTCCTTGTATCTAGCAATATGTTTTAGTTTCGGTTAAATTTTGTGCCAGCAGCCGCGGTTATACCTTGGAGGCATTTGAATGTGTTCGGCATGTGGTAGTTATATTGTTTTCTCTGTTAGATTTTGCTTTGATGGTTGTTAGGTGAAATTTTTACCTTTGTTGTATTTTCTTAAAATTTTTTGGAGGCTATGAAATTCTTTTTATAGACTAGGATTAGATACCCTATTATTTTAGGATGTTAATTGTGTTGTGTCTGAGTAGTATTAGTTATGTTCTTGAAACTTAAAGAATTTGGCGGTATCTCATTCCTTCCAGAGGAATCTGTCTCATTATCGATAGTCCGCGTTGGACCTTACTTAGTTGCTTTGGTTTGTATACCGCCGTTTATTGATTATCTTTTTAGGGTTAGATTAATTTTCTGGTTTCTTTATTTTGGTTTATTTCAGGTCAAGGTGCAGCTTGTTTCTAAGTGGATGATGGATTACATTGTTATTTGTTATTGGATTGTTGATTTTAATATTGGCATGAAATTGGATTTGGTTGTAATGATTTGTAGGTTGTTATTATGATAGTTGGTTCTGGGATATGCACACATCGCCCGTCGCTCTCGTTTGTTGTTAATGAGATAAGTCGTAACAAAGTGGCTGTACCGGAAGGTGTAGCTGGGTTGAAATAATAATTTAATCAGATCATTTCTGTTAGTTGAGTTTTCATTTACGCTGAATTTTGTGTCGTGCGATTCGACATGATCTGATTGTTGATTGTCTTGTTTTAATGTTTTGTGTTTGTTAAATGTTCATTGAAATATCATTCTGGTTGTTGTATTTTTTTGATTTAATTTTTGTTACGATAGATTATTTGTACTGTAAGGGGTTGGGGTTTAGAATGTTTTTTAGGAAGTTGATTTTGTTTGTCGTACCTTGTGTATCAGGGTTCATTGAATTTTATTATTTATTTTTTATTTCCCGATTTTAGAGGAGTTAATAATTTATGTTAGTTACTGTTTCAGTAGTATTAATAATAAGTTGTTGGTAGTGAAATGTTATTCGTCTTTAATGGTTTCTGGTTTTCCAAGAAATGAATTTAATTCATGCATCTTATTTAATTTCTGTTGTTATTTATTTATTTTTATTTGATGTTAAAATTAAGGGGGATTAGCTCCTTATTTTATTTTTATAATTATTTTTGTGAATTTAGTTTTGTGGATTTTATAGTGATTTTCAATTTGATTATGTTAAAATTTTATTTTTTCTTTTGTTTATTTCTTTTAATTTAATTTATTTATTGGAATGTTTTCTTTATCTTTTTATGTATGGTAATTATTGTGTAATTAGTAAATTGTGTTCGTTATGTTGTGTGTTTTGATGTTAATTTCCTTTTAGGAATTCGGCAAAGACTTATGTCCGCCTGTTTAACAAAAACATCTTTTCTT